TTTCAATGAAGCGAGTTTAGTCATTAGTCAAGCCGCAGTAAATGAGGGAACTACTCTGAAAAGACTAAAACCTCGAGCTAGAGGACGGAGTTATCTGATAAAAAGGCCCACTTGTCATATAACTATCGTATTGAAAGATATTGAATATGAACCAATTTCCAGATATATGCTGTGCTCAAAAAAACCCAGAGGGATAAAAGGGATAAATAAGAACACAAATATGACATATCCTAATACATATAGTAGTGGAGGATTATGGGACAAAAAATAAATCCACTTGGTTTCAGACTTGGTACAACCCAAAGTCATCATTCTATTTGGTTTGCCCAACCTAAAAATTATTCCGAGGGTCTACAAGAAGATAAAAAAATAAGAGACTGTATCAAGAATTATGTACAAAAAAATATGAGAATATCTTCCGGTGTCGAGGGAATTGCACGTATAGAGATTCAAAAAAGAATTGATCTAATTCAGGTCATAATCTATATGGGATTTCCTAAATTATTAATTGAAGATAGGCCACGAAAACTCGAAGAACTACAGATGAATGTGCAAAAAGAACTAAATTGTATGAACCGAAAACTCAACATTGCTATTACAAGAATTGCAAATCCTTACGGGCACCCTAATATTCTTGCCGAATTTATAGCCGGACAATTAAAGAATCGAGTTTCATTTCGAAAAGCAATGAAAAAGGCTATTGAATTAACTGAACAAGCGGATACAAAAGGAATTCAAATACAAATTGCAGGGCGTATCGACGGAAAAGAAATCGCGCGTGTCGAATGGATCCGAGAAGGTAGGGTTCCTCTACAAACCATTGGAGCGAAAATTGAGTATTGCTCCTATAGAGTTCGAACTATCTATGGGGTATTAGGAATCAAAATTTGGATATTTATAGATGAAGAATAATAAGAATAAGACTCTACTTGTCTTTACGTTCTATTCTTCGATAGAACAAAAAATGACAAATTCTTTCATTTTTTGATTGAACATAAAAAAATGAGCAGTTCTAAATTCTATAAGGTTAAATAAAAATTTGATTGATCATTTAATATAATTGCTATGCTTAGTGTGCGACTCGTTGGGTTTTTTAGGCTTAGGATTCAAAAAAAGAAATGGGCGGACCACAGTATAAGCTAATAACTATAGCACTAATAACCAACTCATCGCTTCGGATTATCTGGATCCAAAGAATCAGTCAAGATATGATATATTGGTCATATCATTATAGCAACTGAAATCTTTTTTTGCATTAAGTAAAAGAAAAAAACCAATCTGATTTGTAATCTATCTAAATTGTGAAGCAAAATAAAAAAGTATGCGGATAAATAGAAGGATGAGAGAAAGAGAGAAAAAGAAATAGCAATGAAATGATATATGATTCCAATATGTAAGGTCTATGAAGCATCTCATAAAGAGCAATGTAATAGAGCATCCATAGGGATTCATCAATAATTAGATGAATATCTGTTCATCGAAGAAAAAATCAAGAGCCTTAAGTCAATAAAGACTGAGAAGGTTGACTAAAGAACAAATTAACAAATTTTATTTGATTTTTATTAAATTAAATATTAAATTAAGGCTCCATTGGAGAATTCAGACCTAAGCATTAATCGAGAAGCAAGCGATGGGGACGACGGAACCCGTGAATGCAGAGGATTCTATTGAAAATGAATCCTAATGATTTATCGGGTAGGATGGCGGAACAAACCAGAGACCACTTCATTTCTTTTTATTCTGATTCTGAGAGGTCATGAGTTAACCCGACAACTGAAATAGATATTGAAAGAGTAAATATTCGCCCGCGAAAATTTTATTTTCATTTTTTTTTTATTGTTAAATTTTTGTCGATCCGATATGAATATGATAAAAAAAGACAAAACAAAATAAAGATTCGTTCTAACATTATAACAAAAACAAGATCAGACATTATCTATAAATAGAATCCATGTTTAATTACTTATATATATATCCAATATATATCCAAACAAGATATACAAATTTCTAATAGATCAGATAAAATCTCAAAGCAAAGAATCCCAGGATTCAATCTATTATTCATTTAATACCTGTATATCTTAAGAAAAAAAGAAAATATTTTTTAGTCATTTTTTTTTGTTCGCGAGGAGCTGGATGAGAAGAAACTCTCATGTCCAGTTCTGTAGTAGAGATGGAATTGATAAACAACCATCAACTATAACCCAAAAAGAACCAGATTTCGTAAACAACATAGAGGAAGAATGAAAGGAATATCTTATCGAGGTAATCGCATTTGTTTCGGTAGATATGCTCTTCAAGCACTTGAACCCGCTTGGATTACTTCTAGACAAATAGAAGCGGGGCGCCGCGCAATGACACGAAATGTACGCCGTGGTGGAAAAATATGGGTACGTATATTTCCAGACAAACCAGTTACGGTAAGACCTACAGAAACACGTATGGGTTCGGGGAAAGGATCTCCCGAGTATTGGGTAGCTGTCGTTAAACCGGGCAGAATACTTTATGAAATGAGCGGAGTAGCCGAAAATATAGCAAGAAAGGCTATTTCAATAGCGGCGTCCAAAATGCCTATAAAAACTCAATTCATTATTTCAGGATAGGAATATAGAACCAAAGGAAAGAAGTCTTGGGACTAAAAAAAAAATTGCGGGTTTCCTCTTTTTTTGACAAACAATATTTCTTTTTTTCTTCGTCCTTTGTTACATTGAAAGAAGAGATTAAAAAAATGATTCAACCTCAGACCCATTTGAATGTAGCAGATAACAGCGGGGCCCGAGAATTAATGTGTATTCGAGTCATAGGAGCTAGTAATCGCCGATATGCTCATATTGGTGACGTTATTGTTGCTGTGATCAAGGAAGCAGTACCAAATACACCTCTAGAAAGATCAGAAGTGATCAGAGCTGTAATTGTACGTACTTGTAAAGAACTCAAACGCGACAACGGTATGATAATACGATATGATGACAATGCTGCAGTTGTCATTGATCAAGAAGGAAATCCAAAAGGAACTCGAATTTTTGGTGCGATCGCTCGGGAATTGAGACAGTTAAATTTCACTAAAATAGTTTCATTAGCTCCTGAGGTATTATAAGACGAGACCTCAATATAGTTATAGTATTTAAATTAGAGTATTTAAATGGCATAGATTAATTAGTAGATTGTGTCTCACGTATATACCTTTACTAAGTAAAAAAAAAGAACATGTTGGTTATATCAAAATTCGGGAGCAACAATAATTTTAGTTTACCATGGGTAAAGACACTATTGCTGACATAATAACCTCTATACGAAATGCTGACATGAATAGAAAAGGAACGGTTCGAATAGGATCTACTAACATCACTGAAAACATTGTTAAAATACTTTTACGAGAAGGTTTTATCGATAACGTAAGGAAACATCGGGAAAGCAACAAATATTTTTTGGTTTTAACCCTACGACATAGAAGGAATAGGAAAGGACCCTATAGAACTATTTTAAATTTACGACGGATCAGTCGACCCGGTCTACGAATCTATTCTAACTATCAACAAATTCCTAGAATTTTAGGCGGGATGGGGATTGTAATTCTTTCTACTTCTCGGGGTATAATGACAGACCGGGAGGCTCGACTAGAAGGAATCGGAGGAGAAATTTTGTGTTATATATGGTAATCTGTCTGATATCCGAATTGTATCCGAAATTTTCCATTTGTGAAAAAAAAAGAAAAAAAGCACGGGTTGTCTAATAGAACTCCTTCTGCCCTACGGTAGTTGATACGTCAAAGAAGTTTTACCTGTAATAAAAGAACAAAAATAGATTCATAGAGGTTTAATTAGTGAATCACGTACACTCCAGATTCCTTTAGATAATGAAGATCTGATTCTAGGTTATGTTTCAGGAACAGGAAGGATCCGATCGAGTTTTATACGTATACCACCGTGGGATAGAGCCAACAAAAGTGAAGTAAGCGCTTATGATTCAACCAGGGGGCGTATAATTTATAGACTCCGCAACAAGGATTCGAACGATTAGGTAGTTTTTTCAACTTCAAGATTCCTTTCAGGGGGTATCCAATTCAAGGTTCAAAAATTTCAAGAAACTTATTTTCTTCCAATAAGTGGATTCGGAAAAATTTAAGGAATAACAACTATGAAAATAAGGGCTTCCGTTCGTAAAATTTGTGAAAAATGTCGACTAATCCGTAGGAGGGGACGAATTATCGTAATTTGTTCCAACCCGAGACATAAACAAAGACAAGGATAATCTTTCTATTCTAACTTTCTATTCTAAAAAGAACTCCTTAAAGAAAAGAAACTAATCTTAAAGAAAAGAAACTAATCTTAAAGAAAAGAAAGCGATGAACAAATAAAAATAGAAGATCTTTTTTGACATGAAATGGATATATCCATATATCTCTGACTTATCTTTATGAAATGATAAAATATGGCAAAACCTATACCAAAAGTTGGTTCACGTAGGAATGGGCGCAGTAGTGCACGGAAAAGTGCACGTAGAATACCAAAAGGGGTTATTCATGTTCAAGCAAGTTTCAACAATACCATTGTTACTGTTACAGATGTACGAGGTCGGGTAATTTCTTGGTCCTCCGCCGGTACTTGTGGATTCAAGGGTACAAGAAGAGGGACTCCTTTTGCTGCTCAAACCGCAGCGGGAAATGCTATTCGAGCATTAGTAGACCAAGGTATGCAACGAGCGGAAGTTATGATAAAGGGTCCTGGTCTCGGAAGAGATGCAGCATTACGAGCTATTCGTAGAAGTGGTATACTATTAAGTTTCGTACGGGATGTAACCCCTATGCCACATAATGGCTGTAGACCCCCTAAAAAAAGACGTGTGTAGAAATAAACACTAAAGAGATTTCAAGAGAAATAAATGATTCAATGAGCTGATCAAATAAAATAATATTACTATGGTTCGAGAGAAAGTGAAAGTCTCTACTCGGACACTACAGTGGAAGTGTGTTGAATCAAGAACAGATAGTAAGTGTCTTT